ATCAGTAAAAAGGTTTCTCTATGGTCATATAAATTGAACAGTGCTCTTCCAGAACAGGAGGAAGAAAATGAGGAAAAATCGACGGAAGATAATGAAATTCGTTCAAGAAAAGCCAAACGTGTGATAATTTATACTGATAATGAGAATTATACCAATTCTATTACTAATAAGTATAATAATATTGATAGTGATCAAACAGAAGAGGTGGCTTTGATACGCTACCCGCAACAATCGGATTTTCGTAGGGATATAATAAAAGGATCCATGCGTACTCAAAGACGTAAAACAGTTACTTGGCAAATGTTTCAAGCAAATGCGCATTCCCCGCTTTTTTTGGATCGAATAGACAAAACATTTTTTTCTTCTTTTGATATCTCTGAAATGATGAATCTCATTTTTAGGAATTCGGTCGAGAGAGAACCGGAATTTAAAATTGTAAATTTTGAGGAGGAAGAGATAAAAGAAAAGAAAAAAAAAAAGGAGCAGAAAAAAAAAGAGGAAAATGAACGGATAGCAATTTCAGAAACTTGGGATAACGTTATATTTGCTCAAGTAATAAGAAGTTTAATGTTAGTAACCCAATCTTTTCTTAGAAAATACATTGTATTGCCTTCATTGATAATAGCTAAAAATATTGTCCGTATTTTATTATTCCAATCGCCCGAGTGGTATGAGGATTTTAAGGAATGGGATAGAGAAATACATGTTAAATGCACCTATAATGGTGTTCAATTATCGGAAACAGAATTTCCCAAAAATTGGTTAACAGACGGTATTCAGATAAAGATTCTATTTCCTTTCTTTCTTAAACCTTGGCAAAGATCTAAAATACGATCTCATCATAGAGATCCAATGAAAAAAAAAGGAAAAAAAGAAGATTTTTGTTTTTTAACAATTTGGGCAATGGAAGCAGAAGTTCCTTTTGGTTCTCCCCGAAAACGACCTTCTTTTTTTAAACCTATTTATAAAGAACTCAAAAAAAAAATTAGAAAAGTCAAAGTTCTAAAAGTTTTTAAAGAAAAAAAAGGATGGGTTATCAAAATGGTTCTAGTTATAAAACAAAAAATGAAGGAACTTGAAAAAGTAAACCCCATTTTCTTATTTGAATTGAGGAAGGTAAAAGTATATAAACCGAATGAAAATGTAAGAGATTCTAAAATAAATAATAAGATTATTCGCGAATCAACCATTCGAATTCGATCCATGAATTGGGCAAATTACTCACTCATAGAAAAAAAAATAAAGGATCTTGCTGATAGGACAGTCACAATCAGGAATCAAATAGAACTAGAACGAATTACAAAAGACAAGAAAAAAATAGTTCTAACTTGTGATGATAAAAAATCGGAATCACAGAAACATATTTTGCAGATATTTAAAAGAAAAAAGATCCGATTTATACGTAAATTAAATTATTTTATGAAATCATTCATTGAAAAAATATACATAGATATCTTTCTACGTATGATTACTATTTTTAGGATCAATGCACAACTTTTCCTTGAATCAATAAAAAAAATTATCACAAAATCGATTTACAACGATGAAACGAATCGAGAAGGAATTGATGAAACAGATCAAAATACAATGAACTTTATTTCGACTATAAAAAAATCGTTTTCTAATACTAATATCAGTAATAATTATTCAAATATTTATTATTATTATAATAATGATTTATCCTCCTTGTCCCAAGCATATGTATTTTACAAATTATCACAAACCCAATTACTTAACAAGTATCACTTGAGATCTGTACTTCAATATACCAGAACCCATTCTTTTATTAAGGATAAAATCAAGGATTATTGTATGACACGAGGAATATTTGATTCCAAATCAAAGCAAAAGAAAATTTATAAGTCTGGAAAAAATGAATGGGAAAACTGGTTAAAGGGCCATTATCAATACAATTTATCTCAGACAAAATGGTCTCGATTAGTACCTCAAAAATGGCGAAATAGAATCAACCAACGTTCTATGATTCAAAATAAAAACTCAATTAAATTTGATTCACATAAAAAAGAAAAAGACCAATTAATTCATTACATGAAGCAAAATTACTATGCGATGGCAGTGGATTCATTGACGAGTCAAAAAGAAAAATTTAAAAAACACTACAGATATTATCTTTTATCACATAAATATATGAATTATGGGAATAGGAAGGACTCATATATTTATGAATCAACATTACAAGTAAAAGGAGACCAAGAAATTCCATACAATTTCAATACACTGAAACCCGAATCATTTTATGTATTGGTAAGTATACCTATTAGTAATTATCTAGAAAAGGAATATATTATTGCTACACATAAAAATCTGGATAGAAAATATTTTGATTGTAGAATTCTCCATATTTGTCTTAGAAAAAATATCGACATTGGTACAGGTCTCAATGTCGATATTTTTTCTAAGACAATTCATCAAGGAAGTAAACCATCCAATCAAAAAAGTGTTTTTTTTGATTGGATGGGAATGAATCAAGAAAAGGTTTATCGTACCATATCAAATCTAGAACCCTGGTTCCTCCCAGAATTTGTGCCACTCTTTGATGCATATAGGATTAAACCATGGATCATACCAATCAAGTTTCTTCTTTTTAATATTTATTTCTATGAAAATATTAGTCAAAATAAAAGCATCAACATAAATCAAAATAAAAAAAAAAATCTTCAGATATCACCTAATCAAAAAGAATATCTTAAATTAGAAAATTTCAACCAAGAAAAAAACGAACAACAGGGACAAGAAAATCTTGGATCAGATCTACGAAAACAAAACAAAAAAAAAAATGTTGAATACAATTACGCGAGATCAGACATTAAAAAAGGTAAAAAGAAAAAACAATCCAAGAAAAAGAAGGAAACAGAACTAAATTTCTTCCTGAAAAAATATTTCCTTTTTCAATTAAGATGGGATGACTCCTTGAATCAAAGAATGATCGATAATATCAAGATATATTGTCACTTACTTAGACCGATAAATCCAAGTAAAATTGCTATATCCTCGATTCGAAGAGGAGAGATAAATATGAATGGAATGCTAATTCATAAAGATCCAGCTCTTATAGGATTGATAAAAAAAGGAATATTGATTGTCGAACCGATTCGTTTATCTATAAAAAGGGATGCAAAATTTATTATATATCAAACCCTAGGTATTTCATTGATCGATAAAATTAAGCACCAAACTAAGAGAAAATGTATAAAAAAAAGATATGTTGATAAGAATAATTTTGATAAATCCGTTGCAAGACACGGCAATATGCTTGTGAATGGAGACAAAAGTAATTATGATTTCTTTGTTCCTGAAAATATTCTATCTCCTAGACGTCGTAGAGAATTGAGAATTCTAATTTGTTTTAATTCTCGTAATTGGAATTTTGTGGATATAAATCTAGTATTTTGCAATGAAAGCAACATAAGAAACTCTGGAAAATTTTTGAATGAGGACAAGCATTTTAATACTAATACAGATACAAATAAATTCATTAAATGCAAATTGTTTCTTTGGCCCAATTACCGATTAGAAGATTTAGCTTGTATGAATCGCTATTGGTTTAATACCAATAATGGCAGTCGTTTCAGTATGTCAAGGATATATATGTATCCACGATTCAGAATTTGTTAATAGTATAGTATAGTATATTTCCTATATATCTGTGATATTTTTCGGTAGATGAAAGCCGAAAGATATACATATACGCTGTATTACATTCTGGTACATGACACAGATTTAATGGCGTATCAACTCAATTGGATCTAGGACGAAATCGGCAGAATCCTTTTAGGTACAAAGAAATCATTCTCTTCCATGAATGTAGAAATGTATTTTCTCTTTCTTTTCTATTCTATCCAAATCAAATTGAAAATTTGATTTGGATAGAAGAATAGAAAAAAATAGGAAAAAATCCAAATTTTTGTGTGTACTAGATTAAAATAACTGGCATAAAGATTATTATTTTTATTTTTCCTGATCGATTCGGTAAAGTAAAATAAATCCATGGGAAAGAAAAAAAGATAGAAAAATTTTTTTATGATCAAAAATTCATTCATCTCAGTTATTTCACAAGAAGAAAAAGAAGAAAACAAGGGTTCTGTTGAATTTCAAATATTAAGTTTCACCAGTAAGATACGTAGACTTACTTCCCATTTGGAATTGCACAAAAGAGATTTTTTATCCCAAAGAGGTCTACGAATAATTCTGGGAAAACGTCAACGGCTCCTGGCTTATTTGTCAAAGAAAAATAGAGTCCGTTATAAGAAATTAATGGATCAGTTGGATATTCGGGAACCAAAAACTCGTTAATTTAATCGTTTGAATTTTTTTTTAATAGTTATTTTATTAGATTTTTCATTTTGATGAACCTCGTTTTGAGGAATTCGTGGAATAATGAATTAAGGAAGAAAAAATATGACTATACCGGCTACAAGAAAAGATCTCATGATAGTCAATATGGGCCCTCACCACCCATCAATGCATGGTGTTCTTCGACTGATCGTTACTCTCGATGGTGAAGATGTTATTGATTGCGAACCCATATTGGGATATTTACACAGAGGAATGGAAAAAATAGCAGAAAACCGAACAATTATACAATATCTTCCTTATGTAACACGTTGGGATTATTTAGCTACTATGTTCACAGAGGCAATAACGGTAAATGCACCAGAACAATTGGAAAATGTTCAAGTACCTCAGAGAGCCAGTTATATCAGAGTAATTATGCTGGAGCTGAGCCGTATAGCTTCTCATTTGTTATGGCTTGGACCTTTTATGGCAGATATCGGTGCACAGACTCCTTTTTTCTATATTTTCAGAGAGAGAGAATTGTTATATGACCTATTCGAAGCCGCCACAGGTATGCGAATGATGCATAATTATTTCCGCATCGGAGGAGTAGCTGCTGATCTACCTCATGGCTGGATAGATAAATGTTTGGATTTCTGCGATTATTCTTTAACAGGAGTTGTTGAATATCAAAAACTTATTACACGGAATCCCATTTTTTTGGAACGAGTTGAAAGAGTGGGCATTATTGGTGGAGAGGAAGCAATAAATTGGGGTTTATCAGGACCAATGTTACGAGCTTCTGGAATCCAATGGGATCTTCGTAAGGTTGATCATTATGAGTGTTACAATGAATTCGATTGGGAAGTCCAATGGCAAAAAGAAGGAGATTCATTAGCTCGTTATTTAGTACGAATAGGTGAAATGGGGGAATCTATAAAAATTATTCAACAGGCTCTAGAAGGAATTCCTGGAGGTCCCTATGAGAATTTAGAAGTCCGACGCTTTGATAGAGCAAAAAATTCCGAATGGAATGATTTTGAATATAGATTTATTAGTAAAAAACCTTCACCCAATTTTGAATTGTCGAAACAAGAACTTTATGTCAGAGTAGAAGCCCCAAAAGGAGAATTAGGAATTTATTTGATAGGGGATAATAGCATTTTCCCCTGGAGATGGAAAATTCGTCCACCCGGTTTCATCAATTTGCAAATTCTTCCTCAGCTAGTTAAAAGAATGAAATTGGCTGATATCATGACGATACTAGGTAGTATAGATATCATTATGGGAGAAGTTGATCGTTGAAATGATAATTGATACGACAGAAGTACAAGCTATCAATTCTTTTTCTACATCGGAATCCATAAAAGAAATCTATGGACTCATATGGATGTTTGTATCCATTTTTACCCTTATATTTGGAATCATAATAGGGGTACTAGTAATTGTGTGGTTAGAAAGAGAAATATCTGCAACGATACAACAACGTATTGGGCCTGAATATGCTGGTCCGTTGGGAATTCTTCAAGCTCTAGCAGATGGGACTAAATTACTTTTTAAGGAGGACCTACTCCCATCTAGAGGAGATATTCGTTTGTTTAGTGTCGGACCGTCTATAGCGGTCATATCAATTCTACTAAGTTATTTAGTAATTCCTTTTGGATACCGCCTTGTTTTAGGTGATCTCAGTATAGGTGTTTTTTTATGGATCACCATTTCAAGTATCGCCCCTATTGGGCTTCTTATGTCAGGATATGGATCGAATAATAAATATTCTTTTTCAGGTGGTCTACGAGCTGCTGCTCAATCTATTAGTTATGAAATACCATTAACTTTATGTGTGTTATCAATATCTCTACGTGTGATTCGTTGGAACATGAACTTTTACCTCTTTCCTAGAAATAAATAAAGAAAAGAGGTTGAATGTATTGAATAGATATTTTTTTATTCATCGATGAGTTAAACCAGATAGTTATATGAGTGAAACAAAACAGCTTATAAATTTGCAGTAAGAAGAGAAAATCTCATTCCCTATGTACAAGAATGAAATTAAAGTAAACATAAGCAGCGTAAACTGTTTACCCCAAGATTGAGATTCTTTGATTAGTCATCATATCTTGAAGCGGGTGCAAAAGATCAACTGTATGGAGTTTCCACTACTGCCTTCTATGTATTAACATACCGGGGATCAATCAAAAATCGGTGGACAGTTAGGAACACCAAGGTACACAAAGGATTAGTAATGGGGATAATGTAAGGTATCAAAAAAAGAGATATTTCTGCATAAAACGAATCATAATAAGGGCTTTAAGTTGGTAGAAATGATCAAGAAGTATCTCCCTACGATTCCGATCTCGAGTATGCTCCTATTCACTGATTAAAGAAATGACTATCAAGAACGAATTAATCCTTTAATTTTTTTTCTAAATACCTTCTTCTGAGACAGAAGAACAGGAACAAAAGAAATGGAATGCAATAATCGAATGAATGAATAAAAATTTTTATAAAATAAAAAAAGATCTTTATTTATTCTTTCTTTCCTATATCCGTATTCATACATACGGAATTCTTATCATTATTCATGAACTATTGCCTATATATATATTGATAACGAATATTTTATTAAAAGATTAAGTTATTACCGAACAAAGAAAAATTATCATTATAAGGATGAGATCAATTCGGAAGCACTTTTTTTCTTATTCTAGCGGACAGAATTCCATTGGTCTAATTTGGGACTCTCCGATGTATCTTTATTCGATCTATCCTCCAAAGAGGGTGAAAATACCGAACCAGTCCTTACATTTATTTGTGGCCATAGAGGAGCCGTATGAAGCTGAAGTTTCATGTACGGTTTTGTAATAGCGATGGGAACAGTGATGTTATTATCGACTATGATTATCTAATAGTTCAAGTACAGTTGATATAGTTGAAGCACAGTCAAAATATGGTTTTTGGGGGTGGAATCTGTGGCGTCAACCTATAGGGTTTATTGTTTTTCTAATTTCTTCTCTAGCCGAATGTGAGAGATTGCCATTTGATTTACCGGAAGCAGAGGAGGAATTAGTAGCAGGTTATCAAACCGAATATTCAGGTATCAAATTCGGTTTATTTTATATTGCTTCTTACCTAAATCTATTACTTTCTTCATTATTTGTAACAGTTCTTTACTTAGGTGGGTGGAATTTTTCTATTCCGTACATATCTATTCCTGAACTTTTCGGAATAAATAAAATGGCCGGAGTTTTTGGAATTACAATTGGTATCTTTATTACATTAGCTAAAGCTTATTTGTTTCTGTTCATTCCTATCACAACAAGGTGGACTTTGCCTAGGATAAGAATGGACCAGCTATTAAATCTTGGATGGAAATTTCTTTTACCTATTTCTTTAGGTAATCTATTATTGACAACTTCTTCCCAACTTGTTTCACTATAAATAAGAAAATAGATAACGATATTCCAGATTCATAACCTCTTTCAAACAAGAGAAAGAAACATCAATTTATTCCTGGATATTTACAATATGTTCTCTATGGTGACTGGGTTCATGAATTATAGTCAACAAACAATACGAGCTGCAAGGTATATTGGTCAAAGTTTCGTAATTACCTTATCCCACACAAATCGTTTACCTATAACTATTCAATATCCTTATGAAAAATCGATCACATCAGAGCGTTTCCGTGGTCGAATCCACTTTGAATTTGATAAATGTATTGCTTGTGAAGTATGTGTTCGTGTATGCCCGATAGATCTACCCGTTGTTGATTGGAGATTTGAAAGAGATATTAAAAAAAAACAATTGCTTAATTATAGTATTGATTTTGGGGTCTGTATATTTTGTGGTAATTGTGTCGAGTATTGTCCAACAAACTGTTTATCAATGACTGAAGAATACGAACTTTCCACTTCTGATCGTCACGAATTGAATTATAATCAAATTGCTTTGGGTCGGTTACCAATGTCAATAATTGGAGATTATACAATTCAAACAGTTATGAATTCGACTCAAATCAAAATAGACAAAGATAAACCCTTTGATTCAAGAACGATTACCAATTACTAAAATTTTGTTTTGATATAAAAGACCCAAGCTTTTTTTATTTTGTTTGGTCAGTAACTACAAATAATAACTAATAATTATTGATTGTTGAGAATTATTCTTTGATTTAAACTGAGAATATATTTTTCGTGATGATTTCGAAATATACAATCCCCATTACTCTTTTCTCGATAATTTTATCTATATCTACATTAATCCATATAAAAAAAAAGTTTTAATTCAATTAGGAATGTATCATATACAAGAAAAAAATGGGGCAACCCCTTTTCCTTTCCTGGACCATTCAGTAAGGTCATGAAATATTTCGACTTATTTATTAATTTATTATTTTAATAATGGATTTACCTGGACCAATACATGATATTCTTGTAGTATTTTTTGGATCAGTTCTTGTATTAGGAGGTCTGGGAGTAGTATTACTTACCAATCCCATTTTTTCTGCCTTTTCGTTGGGATTGGTTCTTGTTTGTATATCCTTATTCTATATTCTATCGAATTCCTATTTTGTAGCTGCCGCACAGCTCCTTATTTATGTTGGAGCTATAAATGTCTTAATCATATTTGCTGTAATGTTCATGAATGGTTCAGAATATTCCAATGATTCCTATTTTTGGACCGTTGGAGATGGGGTCACTTCACTGGTTTGTACAAGTATTCTTTTTTCACTAATTACTATTATCCCAGATACGTCATGGTACGGAATTTTTTGGACTACAAGATCAAGCCAGATTATGGAACAGGACCTAATAAGTAACATTCAACAAATTGGTATTCATTTATCAACAGATTTTTATCTTCCGTTTGAACTCATTTCCATAATTCTTTTAGTTTCCTTGATAGGTGCAATTACTATGGCTCGTCAATAAGAAATACTTAGAATTAAATTCTAAGATTTAAATTCTAAGATTTATAAATTCTAAATAAATAAAATAAATGGAAAGGTTTAAGGTTTTTATAAGGTTTTTATTTTAATTAAACCTATCTATTGCCAATACCTTCTTTTATTCTGTAATCGTTCTATTCTAATCAATCGAATCGGTTGAATTGTTGTTCATATTAAAATGAATCGAGATTGATAAGGAGTTAGTCAATGATGTTCGAGCATGTACTTTTTTTGAGTGTCTATTTATTCTCTATCGGTATCTATGGATTGATCACAAGTCGAAAGATGGTTAGAGCACTTATGTGTCTTGAGCTTATACTCAATTCGGTTAATATCAATCTCGTAACATTTTCTGATATATTTGATAGTCGCCAATTAAAAGGCGACATTTTCTCAATCTTTGTTATAGCTGTTGCGGCTGCTGAAGCAGCTATTGGGCTAGCTATTGTTTCATCGATCCATCGTAACAGAAAATCAACTCGTATCAATCAATCGAATTTGTTGAATAATTAGTTATGATCATAAGATACATAATATTACATAGAATATTAATCTATTAGATATTATATTAAAAATATCAATTTTGATATTTTTAATATAATATAAATTTATTCTAATCTAATTTTATTAGAATTAATATGTTTTTATTAGAATTAATATGTTATTATTAATTATTTTATTATAATTATCATATTATTATATAATAATATGATATACTTTTTTATTATTTTTTTATTATAATTTTATTATTATTTTTTTTTTTTTTTATTATTATATTATTATAAATTATAAATATATAAAATATATATATATATATATAGTATTGAATTAATTTACTATTGAATAATAAATATTTTCATATTGAATAAATACTTTGAATTAATATTGAAATATTGACCAATTTGTTGGTCAATTTGAATTCACATGTGCAACTCGCATGATCATGGTTGTTGAAAGAGAAATCAAAGTCTCTTGGACTTTTCTCACGAACAGGTTTAGAAATATATTGATTCTTAAAATTTTGATAAACCACTGCTTCGTCTGGTGTCTACAATATAAATGTATGATTCATTTACTACTAATTTTACCAGATCGAAAATTTTTTATGCTCAAAACTGGAATTTATAGATCCAATGTCACATTCAGTAAAAATTTATGATACATGTATAGGGTGTACTCAATGTGTACGAGCCTGCCCCACAGATGTATTGGAAATGATACCTTGGGACGGATGTAAAGCTAAGCAAATTGCTTCCGCACCAAGAACCGAGGACTGTGTAGGTTGTAAGAGATGTGAATCCGCCTGCCCAACAGATTTTTTGAGTGTCCGTGTTTATTTATGCCATGAAACAACTCGCAGCATGGGTCTATCTTATTGATACGTTACAAAAAACTCCACTTGAATCATTTGATTCCTCTTTACCGACAAAAACCCGTACTCGATAAAATTTATTATTTCGAGCACGGGTTTTTCTGGTCAAAACATATCTTGTCTTTATCACGAGTTATTTTCCTTGGTTAACAATACTTGTAGTTTTGCCGATATTCGCGGGTTCTTCAATTTTCTTATTTCCTCATAGAGGAAATAAGATGTTTAGATGGTATACTATTTGTATATGCTTATTAGAACTCCTTCTAACAACCTATGCATTCTGTTATCATTTCCAATTGGACGATCCATTAATCCAATTGGAAGAAGATTATAAATGGATAGATATTTTTGATTTTCACTGGAGACTGGGAATCGATGGACTTTCCATAGGACCCATTTTACTGACAGGATTTATCACTACTTTAGCTACTTTAGCAGCTTGGCCAGTTACGCGAAATTCGCGATTGTTCTATTTCCTGATGTTAGCAATGTACAGCGGTCAAATAGGATCATTTTCTTCTCGAGACCTTTTACTTTTTTTCATCATGTGGGAGTTAGAATTAATTCCTGTTTACTTACTTTTATCCATGTGGGGAGGAAAAAAACGTCTCTACTCGGCTACAAAGTTTATTTTGTACACAGCAGGGGGTTCTATTTTTCTCTTAATAGGAGTTCTAGGTATGGGTTTATATGGTTCCAATGAACCAACATTAGATTTTGAAAGATTAGCTAATCAATCATATCCTGTGGCATTGGAAATAATATTATATTTTGGTTTCTTTATTGCTTATGCTGTCAAATCGCCGATTATACCCCTGCATACATGGTTACCAAATACCCATGGAGAAGCACATTACAGTACATGTATGCTTCTAGCTGGAATCTTATTAAAAATGGGAGCATATGGATTGATTCGGATCAATATGGAATTATTACCCCACGCTCATTCTATATTTTCTCCCTGGTTGGTAATAGTTGGAACGATGCAAATAATCTATGCAGCTTTAATTTCTCTCGGTCAACGCAATTTTAAAAAGAGAATAGCCTATTCCTCTGTATCTCACATGGGTTTTACAATTATAGGAATTGGTTCTATAACCGACATGGGACTCAATGGAGCCATTTTACAAATACTCTCTCATGGATTTATTGGTGCTGCACTTTTTTTCTTGGCGGGAACGAGTTGTGATAGAATACGTCTTGTTTATCTCGACGAAATGGGAGGGATATCCATCCCAATGCCAAAAATATTTGCCATGTTCAGTAGTTTCTCGATGGCTTCTCTTGCATTGCCTGGAATGAGTGGTTTTGTTGCGGAATCAGTAGTATTTTTTGGAATAATTACTAGTCCAAAATATCTTTTAATGCCAAAAATACTAATTACTTTTGTAATGGCAATTGGAGTGATATTAACTCCTATTTATTTATTATCTATGTCACGTCAGATGTTCTATGGATACAAGCTATTCAATGTTCCACACTCTAATTTTTTTGATTCTGGACCACGAGAACTATTTGTTTCAATTTGTATCTTTCTACCCATAATAGGGATTGGTATTTATCCTGATTTCGTTCTCTCGTTATCAGTTGACAGGGTACAAGCTATCCTATCTAATTACTTTTATAGATAGTGTTTCATTAATGAGACAAAAAGTCTTATAATTCTTTAATTTTCAGATTTTTTTTAAATCGTTCGCTGTACAATGCAAAAAAATAAAGTGAATTAGAATTGTAATGAGATGCTTGTTCGAGTTTTTGTTTTGACAACCTGTCAAAACAAAAACTCGAACAAGCAAACTTTCGTTATATATGGGACGATATTCTTATGTATTTTTCATGTAGCTTATTCAATTAGATGTTAATGTGAATGAACCATAACTATGTAAACCTATTCCTAATAGATTGACCCCAAAATAGCATATCCAAATTATAAAAAATCCTATAGAAGCTATAAGTGCCGAATTCGTACCTTGTAAACTTTGATTTGTTCTAGTATGTAAATAAATCGCGAATATGGTCCAAGTAATAAATGCCCAAGTTTCCTTCGGGTCCCAACTCCAATAAGATCCCCATGCTTCATTGGCCCATACTGCTCCACAAAGAATGCCTATGGTTAAAAAGGTAAACCCTAAACTAATCATACGATAACTCCAATAATCCAAACGCTGAGTCAATTGATATTTGTAATAATTTCGAAATGAAAGAAAAGAAGGGTTTTTAAAAAGGCTTCTTCTTTTTTCATTCAAGTATTTAATCTCACCAAAGAAAAATGATCTAATTAAGAAATTATTGCTTTTACAAAAAAAATTTATGTTGTTTCGAAATGTAATGATTAGAAGAGCAATTGATAATAACGATCCGCATAAAAGAGCTGCATAGCTCAATAACATCATACTGACGTGCATCATTAACCACTGAGATTGTAGAGCAGGTACTAATATTGCGGATTGATGCATTTCAGTTGAAAGACCCGACGTAGCGAAGCCTTGAGTAAAAATAGTACTTGGGGTAGTTATTATGCTTAAATCATTTTTATGGTTCAATTTCTTGGAAATTATATGAATAATAAATAAACTACATGAAAGGAAGATTAATGACTCGTATAAATTACTTAACGGAAAATGTCCCGAAGAAATCCAACGAGAAATTAATAATCCTGTTATAGAGAAAAAGGTGGCTATCATCCCTTTTTCCGATGAATCACGTAATCCTACGATTTCGTAGACTAATAAGTTCATGAAATGAATCGTAATCACAATTGAAATGATCGAAAAAGAGATATGAGTTAATATATGTTCTAAAGTCACAAATATCATAAAAAAAGTGTCCCATTACAGAATTGAAATCGGAAATTGAATACATTATAGGAAACATTGTGTCTCTTTTAGAGGATGCCGCCACTCGGACTCGAACCGAGATGCTCTAGCACTGCTTCCTAAGAGCAGCGTGTCTACCGATTTCACCATGGCGGCTTACTTGAAATAATAATATTCAATTCATGTTGAATCGTCAAGAATCAAGGATTCAATATAGTCTAGGAAACATTAGAATCGATGAAAAAAGACTCGTTTAAATTCATATTTGAATTTTTCATTTTGAATCCGATTAAATCGGATTCAAAATGAAAAACATTGATTTTTTTTATTGAAAAAAAATCAAATAACCAAGATCTCATATGTATTACAATTTCATCACTAAATCCATTTGGAATTTTTCTAACGATTCCATTCCGATACTTTAGTATCATTAAGTATTAATACTCTTCATTGTGTATATGTATATAATATAAATAAGGTAACATTTACCAAACCAATTAAGTTTTAGGCTAGGCATATAAAAAAAAAGAGTTTAAATTTCTATGGCAATTGTACTATTCACAATAGAAAAATAGGATTAAGATTTTCTATTGTGAATAGTTAATGGATAGGGAAAAAATACTATTCTTAATAAGAACCCAATATACAGAAAACTCTTATTCTACATACCGCAGCTAGTTATAACTAATATTGAGTAGTTCAATACATTAATTAATGTGAATCGTTCATCTTAAAAAATTTTCAGTTCTTCGGGCTATGTCAATTCCGATTATCCCAAGACTTTATTATTTGTTTGTCGCACAAAAAAACTTTTTGAATGTCCGGTAGAAACCGATTTCGCTAAAGAAAAAGCTTTTACTGCAGTTAAATATCCTTTTTTCTTCCAAATATTCCTACGAATATGTTTTTTTGACATAGAAATACATTTTTTTGGAACTGCCATTCAAAAAAGGGTTACTCATTTTTATTTATCGTTGTATGTGAAAGACATGTATTGTTCGGAATAGATCCTTTTTTTTAATCATTATCTATACTTTATTTCTGTGAATAATAGTTTTTTTTTAACTTTCAACATTTAACATAATCTAACATTTAACATAAAATAACAAATAATATATATATATTAATATTATGTTTTTTTCATTATTATTGTTTATTGTTCTTTTCGAAAGAGATAAGAATTGGTGAATCGGAAACAATTATTAATTATAAAAAAAATCTCAATTTGTTTGTTTTCTTATGGAACATACATATCAATATGCATGGATAATACCTTTTCTTCCGCTTACAGTTACTATGTCAATAGGATTTGGACTTATACTTATTCCGACAGCAACAAAAAATATTCGTCGTATATGGGCTTTTCCTAGTATTTTTCTGTTAAGTGTAGCTATGGGATTTTCGGCCAATCTGTCTATTCAACAAATAAATGGAAGTTTTATTTATCAATATCTATGGTCTTGGACCATAGATATTGATTTTTCCTTAGAGTTTGGATATTTGATCGATCCACTTACTTCTATTATGTCAATACTAATTACTACTGTTGGAGTCATGATTCTTATTTATAGTGACAATTATATGTCTCACGACCAAGGATATTTGAGATTTTTTGCTTATATGAGTTTTTCCAATACTTCCATGTTGGGATTAGTTACTAGTTCTAATTTGATACAAATTCATATTTTTTGGGAACTAGTGGGAATGTGTTCCTATTTATTAATAGGGTTTTGGTTCACACGACCGATTGCCGCAAGTGCTTGTCAAAAAGCTTTTGTAACTAATCGTGTAGGAGATTTTGGTTTATTATTAGGAATCTTAGGTCTTTATTGGATAACAGGTAGTTTGGAATTTCGGGATTTGTTCGAAATAGCTAATAACTTGATCCATAATAATGGGGTCAACTCCTTATTTGCTACTTTGTGTGCCTCTTTATTATTTGTCGGTGCAGTTGCTAAATCTGCACAATTCCCCCTCCACGTATGGTTACCTGATGCCATGGAAGGACCTACTCCTATCTCGGCCCTTATACACGCTGCTACTATGGTAGCAGCAGGAATTTTTCTTGTAGCTCGGCTTATTCCTCTTTTCATAGACATACCTTATATAATGAATTTCATTTCTTTAATAGGTGTAATAACAGTACTATTAGGAGCTACTTTTTCTCTTGCTCAAAGAGACATTAAAAGAAGTTTAGCTTATTCTACAATGTCTCAATTAGGTTATATTATGTTAGCTCTAGGTATAGGTTCTTATCGAGCGGCTTTATTCCATTTGATCACTCATGCCTATTCTAAAGCTTTATTGTTTTTGGGATCTGGATCTATTATTCATTCAATGGAACCTATTGTTGGATATTCACCAGAAAAAAGTCAGAATATGGTTCTTATGGGTGGTTTAACAAGATATGTTCCAATTACAAGAACTACTTTTTTATTAGGTACACTTTCTCTTTGTGGTATTCCACCTCTTGCTTGTTTTTGGTCCAAAGATGAAATTCTTAATGATAGTTGGTTATATTCACCAATTTTTGCAATAATACCTTATTTCACAATAGGATTAACCACATTTTATATGTTTCGGGTATATTTACTTACCTTTGATGGGTATTTGCGCATTTATTTTCAAAATCACAGTAGCACTAAAAGTAACTCGTTCTATTCAATATCTCTATGGGGAAAAGAAGCACCAAAAACAGTCAATAAAAATTTACTTTTATCAACAATGAATAGTAAGGTCCACTTTTTTTCAAAAGATACATATAAAATTATTGATAATGATAAGATACGATACTTTAGTACTTACTTTGGAAATAAATATACTTCCATGTATCCTCACGAATCAGACAATACTATGCTATTTCCTCTGCTTGTATTGGTACTATTTACTTTGTTCGTTGGATCAATAGGAATTTCTTTTGATCAAGGAGTAATGTATTCTGATATATTATCGAAATGGTTAAACCCATCCCAAAATCTTTTCCATCCAAATTCGAATTATTCTGTGAATTGGTATGAATTTTTTATAAATTCCATTTTTTCAGTAAGTATATCCTTTTTCGGATTATTCATAGCATATATTTTATATGGGTCTGTTTATTCATTTTTCCAGAATTTGGACTTAATCAATTCATTTGTAAAAGGGAGCCCTAAGAGAATTATCTTGGACCAAATAAAAAGTATTATATACAATTGGTCAAATAATCGTGGTTACATAGATATTTTTTATACTAGAGTTTTAGCCATGGGTATAAGAGGAATAACCGAGCTAACTCAGTTTTTTGATAGACATATAATTGATGGAATTACAAATGGAGTTGGCCTTACAAGTTCCCTTATAGGTGAAGGGATCAGATATATGGGGGGGGGGCGAATCTCGTCTTATTTATTCTTATATTTTTTTTATGTATCAATATTTTTATTATTTTTTTTGTTCATTGGTATAAACCCAATAATTATACAGGTCTCCATGGGATAATTTTTTTGTCGTGTACAAAGACATTTTTCGTTCTATCATTTCCGAAAAAGTCGATAAACTAGGTGGATATGTAAAAGATATTTTTTGTTTCCCATTACTTGGACATGTATAAAAAAAATATTGTGACATTTCATTTCGTACAGCATTTTCAAACCGATCATTTTTTATATATCGCAATGGACAATTCCATCGTTTATAATCGAAAAGAAAAGTCACAAGAGGTTTTTCAAACCAGAAATAAGTCTTTTCATTTTTCTCTTCTTTAAGTCTTCCCAATTCCCAATTATCTTGATAGGTATCAAGATAAGAATCTTCGTAAACTGGGCTATCTTTATAGTATGTCTCTTTAAAGTGAAAGTGGAATTCCCCCTTTGTTTTTTCCTTTCCATTCACTCGGATCTCTTCCGTTTCATCTATTTTTTCCGGATCTTCCTGTTCTTCCGAACAAAGGGAAGGGTCTTCTTCGGCGGATCCCTCTTGTTCCTGTTTAGTCTCCTTCGTTTCGGAAGTTGTTTCTACATCGCTTTCTTCCTCACTTTCTCCCCTTTCTTCCATTTCTGAGGTTTCTTTCAGTTTCTTAGTGACAATAGG